GAAGCAAGCCCGACGGCCAAGCCAGCAGCAATAACGGAAGCGGCAGAAATCAGTGGATTCATGATAAGTTCCTCGCACCCCAAATAAAATAAATAAAAGAAATAGTTAATAATAAATAAAAGAAATAGTTAATGATACAATCAACCAACAAATTATGACTTAATTATTCAATTACTAAGATTTATCCAGTCGAAGTAATTAAGAATTCCGAATTGAAATAATAATATTTATTGAACTATCCGAACTACTTCGATATTTCTTTTTTCGTTTCTATCCACGTAGTTTTTGTGAATCCATACAACTTTTGTTCTTATCTTACTTAAATTTTCGAACCATTCTTTGAATTCTTCCTTCTTTTTCTTGATTTAATTTCTTTAATCATTCAATATTCAATTCACAATTATACAGATGAAACGGAAGGGCTTCGTTTTTTGAATCCCTATCTCAATTTCCAGTAGCAGGGCAAATTGAGATCTATAATTAGTTCATATATAACTAGTTAATATCTAATATCACATATACATGTCTTTCTTCCATATCGTAAACCAAATCGTAAACCAATTATTCGTGTCTTAGATTCAATCGGATTCGAGAATCATTCTTTGACTTTGAAACCTCCAAAAAAAGAAAGAGTTGTCTTATAGCGATTAGATTATATACACCTAGTTCGACCCCCCTCACTCCTACTCTATTTTTTTTTAATCTCGTTTTTTTTGTTTTTTTTTTGAAAGCCCTTTCTTCCTTTTATTGATTATTATCCCATATGGATAGAATCCATCTAAATCAATTTGTTAGACCGAATTATTGCATAGAAATAATAGAAATATCAGAATTTGAGTGAGCTAAATGTAATTTTTTTTTTATTTTTACACTAAATCGTATACTTTTTTTATTTATACCTTATTGCATCTTTCTTTTTTTTTTTTATAACACCTTTTTTTTTATTTTAAAAATTTCTTTCTATTTTATATATTTATGTTCCCCGAGTAGATTATCTTGAGCCGCAATGTATGTGCGACGGGCTAAACTAAAAAAAGATTATTTCGAAAACTAGTCAATGATGGCCTTCCATGGATTCACCTATATAAGCCGCAGCTAAAGTAGCAAAAATAAGAGCTTGAATACCGCTTGTAAATAATCCAAGGAACATGACAGGTATAGGAACTACTAAAGGTACTAAAGAAACAAGAACAACAACTACTAATTCATCAGCTAATATATTTCCGAAAAGTCGAAAACTAAGCGATAAGGGTTTTGTGAAATCTTCTAAGATGTTAATCGGTAAAAGGATTGGAGTTGGTTGGATGTATTTACCAAAATAAGCTAATCCTTTTTTTGAAAGACCCGCATAGAAATATGCTACTGACGTAAGTAAAGCTAATGCAACGGTAGTATTTATATCATTTGTGGGTGCAGCTAACTCCCCATGGGGTAACTGTATTATTTTCCAAGGCAAAAGAGCCCCTGACCAATTAGAAACAAAAATAAATAGAAACATAGTTCCAATAAAGGGAACCCACGGACCATATTCTTCTCCAATCTGAGTTTTGCTCACGTCTCGAATGAATTCAAGGACATATTCAAAGAAATTCTGACCGAAAGTGGGAATGGTTTGCGGATTTCGAACAACTAGAATGGCTGAAACTAATAAGATAGCAATTACAACCCAAGAAGTAATAAGTACTTGGGCATGCACTTGGAAACCCCCTATTTGCCAATAGAAATGTTGACCTACTTCCACAGCAGATATATCGTATAATCTTTTTAATGTGTTGATGGAACATAATAGAACATTCATATTGCCCTGCCCTCTAAAAGAAATAGAACTTGAAAAGGAATTATTTTGATTCAACCATCCCCTTTTTGACTTGTCTACTTAAATTTTATATTTTGAATACCGACTAATCACATAATATTTCCGGTTATTTTTATCTTTTTCTTTTTTGCGCGATTTAGTATTAGTAAGTATTAGTAATAGTATTTAGTAATAGTATAGTAACTGATTCCATAAATCTATGAATTCCCCCAACCAAAAACCAAATAAGTTTATTATAAATCAAGAATTTCGTATATAGCTAGAACGACCCTCACAAATTGCAAATACTAATTTGTTAAGAATTAATCGGATTGAAGCTATAGCATCATCATTAGCTGGAATCGAAATATCTGCGAGATCCGGGTCACAATTTGTATCGATTAAACAAATCGTTGGAATTCCCAAAGTGATACATTCTCGAAGAGCCGTATATTCTTCTTGCTGATCAACTATTATTACAATATCGGGTAACCCTGTCATATATTTAATGCCGCCCAGATATGTTTCCAAGTGAGATAATTGTCTCTTCAACATAGCGGCATCTCTTTTTGGAAGACAGTGGAGTCTCCCCGTCTTTTGTTCCGTTCTCAAGTCCCTGAACTTATGAAGTCTCGTTTCTATAGTAGACCAATTCGTTAACATACCGCCGAGCCATTTTTTATTAACATAATGAGACCGAGCTTTTATTGCAGCCCGCGCTACTGAATCAGCTGCTTTATTTTTTGTACCAACAATTAAGAATTGTTTTCCCCTAGTTGCTGCATCAAAAACTAAATCACAAGCTTCTGATAAAAAACGAGCAGTTCTAGTAAGATTTGTAATATGAATACCTTTACGCTTTGCGGATATATAAGGTGCCATTCTAGGATTCCATTTCCTAGTACCATGGCCAAAATGAACTCCTGCTTCCAGCATCTCTTCCAAAGTTATGTTCCAATATCTTTTTGTCATTTAGCCCCACACTTTTTTTTTGAAAAAAAAAAGAGACCGGGTATCCTAAAATAGAAATAAATAATTGTTCCGATGGAACCTTCTCTTCTACCGAAGATTGGCCGTTGATACATGATCAGGCCATTCATTTTTTTTTTCTATTTATTATTTTTATTGTCTTTATTATCTTTTATTACCAAATCAAATGACTGCGTTTAAAGGGGATGAATCCGCTCTTAGGAATCATTAAATCCTAGAAATGATTGCTCTGATGTATCGCATAAATTCTTTGAAATGAAAAAATCAAAAAATTCTCTGTGGTGGAACAAAATATCTCCCATTTCTCCCTCGAATACATTATTTTTTTTGGTTTCCAAGGTAATCTTGTTACGTTGCCTTGGCCTTGAACGGCGCATTACTCTTTTGAATCCGGTACCAACGGGTATCATTCCCCCTAAAACAACGTTCTCTTTCAGACCTTTCAACCAATCGATACGACCCCGGAGAGCGGCTTTTGCTAAAACTCTAGCAGTTTCTTGAAAACTCGCTTCGGATATGAAACTTTGAGTATTCAGAGATGTTTTTGTTATTCCCAATAATAGAGCTCGGTAACAAATCGCCTCTTCCAAGGCACGCCCCGTTCGTTCAGCTCGCAACAATCCAATTAGTTCGCCGGGTGAAAAAACATTAGACATTCCATCTTCTGAAACCAAGACTTTTGATGTTATTTGACGCACAATAATTTCTATATGTCTATTATGGATGTGCACTCCCTGGGATCGATAAACCTTTTGGATTTTATTAACTAAAGAAATACGACTTTGCACTATAGTTAGCTCAGCACCAATCAAGAATCCCCAGGGAATGCCGAGAATTCTTGTTAGACGCTCGTTCCAAGCGTCAACTCTCTTTTCTAGGTTCATCGATATTGAATCAATCGAACGAACTTCTAATACCTGTTCCACTTTTGGAAGACCTTGTGTTATATCACCAGATCGCGATTTTTCATATATAAATGTAACTAATATATCTCCTTCATAAAGGATTTCTCCATAATGGCCATGAACAGTTGCTCCTGGAGTCGCCAAATAAAGGTTAGCCGATCTTATTACTACAGAATCAATTTGAACAGTTAGAACTTGACCCGGTTTTAGGTGTGGTCCATTTTTCGTTTGAGCTATACATACATTTTCACAAATAAATTGCCCAAGGCGAATTATTGTAAACGTTTTTTCACAATAATTATGATGATAATTATGATGGAGAAAATGCCAATTCAAATGGAATGTATTTAAAATGATGTTACTGCTTAGATCGGGCTTATAAATTCTCTCGTTTTCGTCCATTAAATAATATTTAAATACTTGAAAAGTTTCCTTTAATTTGTCAAGTTGCAAATTTTTAGTTATCGAGATCTGATTATGAGTTATTAAACGGTAAAATGAATAAAAATTTGCAACTTGAAGGGCTATTCCTAAAGGGCCTAACAAATTCTTAATTGGAATTAGAAGATCTCTTTTAATTTTATGAATTCCTTCTTTTATCCCATTGTGATATTTTACATCGTTGAATGGTCCCATTTGAAAACAATTAGATGATGACAAAATTATCAAAGATCGACATTCCTTATTTCTATTCAACAACATACGAATAGTTCCGTGATTTTGGCTAAGTGATTGTTGAATTTTTGCCTTGGAATAAATAGAAAAAAATGGATTGATATTGGTCCGATCTGACTCATTATCCGAGATCAATCCTGAACCGGACGGATCATTCCTTTTTCTGATATACGAAATATGGGATTTCACTAAGTCAATTCTTAGGAAATCTCCAATCAAACCATTTGTACTTACTTCAACAAAAGAAGCGCGGGCCTCTTCGATAGAAGAACTTTTTTTGTCTTGATCCCAATTCAAGACTAAACAAGTCCGAACTAATTGAATGCTTGTGTCATAAATTCCCCGAATTGATTTTCCATTTCCATAAAGAATATAATTGAGAATTTTAAGTTCCAGATTATCCCTTTCCTGGAACAGATCTTGGGGGAAAAGTTTTACAAAATTGATACCGTCTGCTATTTCATATAGAATTACGGGTCGAACCAAAACAAAATACTTTTTCTTGGTAGTTGTGATCCATTGGACATAGATCCAATTTTTAATTTTTTTTGATTCCTTAGAATTTTTTTTTACCGTTCCGGTTGGTATCAAGATACCACTGTGTCGGAATATCTTATCCATCTCTCCGGGAAAAT